GACCATCGATGAACTGATCGTATTAACCAACCGAAGTTGGCCTCAGTCATTATATATTGAACAGAGGAAAAAGCCTCCGTAACGGTTGGACGATAGTAAAAAGTCATAGCAAAACCCGTAGCTACTTGTACTAAAAAACAAGTAAGTGTGATCCCCCCTAGACAATAAAATATGTTGACATGAGGAGGAACATATTTACTAGTTATATCATCTGCAATCGCTTGAATCTCGAGACGTTCCTCGAACCAATCATATACTTTATTGAGATAGGTAATCTAAGAGGACCCCCCCCCGAGAACCGTATATGAGACTTTCATCTCGTACGGCTCAAACAGAAACACACAAATACGGATTTCAACGGATATGGAATAGAAATAGAAAGTGCAAAACTTATTAGCCACTTGATATTGGCCGTTTGATTCGCTTTATCCCGAAGATGGGAAATAAAAAAAATCTGGAATCCCCTCTTTGTCATGATAATGCCAAAAATATCAAGTTAGCTCATTCGTCTTTCTTTATGTTGATCGTTACAGGCTTGTTGCATTTTCTCTTTCCTATTTTTGTTTGTTATTTCATTTGTTTTTTTGTGCGTAATGCGGATCGACTCTTGTTTTACTATTGATAGGAATTCTCTTGTTGAGACCCTATTAATCGATTAAAACCTCAGATTCATACTAGAACCACGATGATTTAGCCCCAAGGTAAATTCAAAGGTTTTCTGAGTAAAAACCATTTGATCATCACTTATTCAATGAGTAGATAATGAGTCTAAAGAAAGAAAAATCGTTTGATTTAGGATAGGAAATACCTATCTGAAATTGTTTTTTTTGAGTCCGGTTGCGAGGTCTAAATAGTAGGTATGAATCATAGTTCAAATATTTCTTTTCTTGATCTATTCTATCTATTCCGTGTTCCAGATATTCAAATAAATATCCGACGGGGTAGAATCATCTTGATAGAGATGACAGGACCATTCTCTGTATTATCAATAGGATCAATTATAACAAGTCACACACTCATATTCCGGAAATACCGAAACAAAGAAATTTCACAGTCGAACTACCAGAACGGTCTATAAATCCAAGTTTTAAGTAATTTTTTTTATTGAAAAACTAAGGCTTCATAGTTCTTATGAACCTAACTCATTGAAATTCCATCCAGTAAAACGGAAGAATTATAAATTTCCAAAATAATAGATAGGAATATCGCAAATAGAGCCATTGCGACTCCCATAAGTGGTGTAGTCCCCCAGCCCGGAGCTACTTTACCATATTCCGAATTCAATGGTTTCAATAAATTCCCTACGGTAGTTTGTCTTGGCCTAGATCTAGAACTACCCTCAACAGTTTGTGTAGCCATAAATCCTATTTAATCATTGGTTGAGATCTGTTGACTTTGTATACCATTCCGTTGTAGTTGTAAATAAACTATCTTATCGTAGATCCGTTGTGATCTTGAAATTATCTAAAAATGGAAACAGCAACCCTAGTCGCCATCTTCATATCTGGTTTACTTGTAAGCTTTACGGGGTACGCCTTATATACCGCTTTTGGGCAACCCTCTCAACAATTAAGAGATCCATTCGAAGAACACGGGGACTAGACTAGTTGAAGTAATGAGCCGCCCGATATGGGCGGCTCATTACTTCAGTTGATATAATGAAAAATCATTTCATTTTTTAGTCGGAACCTTAGGTGGTTCTCGAAAAAAGATAGCGAAAAAAATAATCCCTAAAGTCGAGACTAAAAGGAAGGTATAAACCAATGCTTCCATAGATTCGATCGTGGTTTACAATTATAGCTTTCACACCTATTCGTTTGAGTGGGGTCGTTTACCATACCATATAAAAAAGGGAAAGAATCAAAGAAAAGAAGGTGATTCAAGTCAATATTTCTCGAGTACCCTATTCAAATAAAAAAAATAGAGGCGAAAGATACCAGAGCAATCTTGTATCAAACTGCTTGTCTCCTTGTAGTTGGGTCTCCAAGTTTTTGGAATGCTCCAAATTCCACTTGAGCATCCAAATCTGGATCAATACCAGCAAAAACATCTCTGAACAAGGTTCTAGCGCCATGCCAAATGTGTCCGAAAAAGAAGAGCAAAGCAAACGAAGCATGCCCAAAAGTGAACCAACCCCTTGGACTACTACGAAAAACACCATCGGATTTCAAAGTAGCCCGGTCTAATTCAAAAATTTCACCTAATTGTGCACGTCTAGCATATTTTTTCACAGTAGCAGGATCACTATAACTGACTCCATTGAGTTCGCCACCATAGAACTCAACAGTTACACCTACTTGTTCAACACTATACTTTGATTCTGCCCTTCGAAAAGGAACATCTGCCCTCACAATTCCGTCTCCATCTACCAAAACTACCGGGAATGTTTCAAAAAAAGTAGGCATACGACGTACAAAAAGCTCGCGCCCTTCTTTATCTCTAAAGACGGGGTGGCCTAACCATCCAACAGCTATTCCATCCCCACTGTCCATTGAGCCCGCTCTGAATAATCCCCCTTTTGCCGGATTATTACCAATGTAATCATAAAAAGCTAATTTTTCGGGAATTTTAGACCAAGCTTCTGATAAACTCAGATTTTCGGCTAGTCCGGCACCAACTCTTCGATATATTTCTTGCTGGAAGTATCCCTGATCCCACTGATAACGAGTGGGACCAAATAACTCGATTGGGGTAGTTGCTGAACCATACCACATAGTTCCAGCAACAACAAAAGCTGCAAAAAAAACAGCAGCGATACTACTAGAAAGTACAGTTTCAATATTGCCCATACGTAATCCTTTGTATAGACGTTGAGGCGGACGGACACTAAGATGGAATAGGCCCGCTAATATGCCCAGTGTACCCGCTGCAATATGATGAGAAGCGATTCCTCCCGGAATAAAAGGATCAAAACCTTCCGCGCCCCACGCTGGACTTACAGATTGTACTTTTCCAGTTAGTCCATAAGGATCGGACACCCATATTCCAGGACCATATAAACCTGTTACATGAAATGCGCCAAAGCCAAAGCAAGCCACCCCTGAGAGAAATAAATGAATTCCAAAGATCTTGGGCAAATCCAAAGAGGGTTTTCCCGTACGTTCATCACAGAATATTTCTAGGTCCCAATACACCCAATGCCATATGGCCGCCAAAAAGCACAAGCCAGAAAACACAATATGTGCACCTGCTACGCCTTCATAACTCCAAATACCTGAATTCGTTACAGTTCCTCCTGAAATACTCCAACCACCCCACGAATTGGTTATTCCTAAACGAGTCATGAAGGGTAGAACGAACATACCTTGTCTCCACATTGGATCAAGAACGGGGTCAGAGGGATCAAAAACCGCTAATTCGTATAGAGCCATAGAACCGGCCCAACCAGAAACTAGAGCCGTATGCATTATATGGACAGAAAGCAATCGACCGGGATCATTCAATACGACAGTATGAACACGATACCAAGGCAAACCCATGGAAATACCCCTTTATCAAAGAAAAATAGACACTATGTAACTTTATCACATTGGAATATACTATGTACTTTTGAGCGGATTCTGTATGAGAAAAGGTTACTATTTATTCTATTCCGTTAAAAATAACGGAAGAATTCTGTTCGTAAGAACAAAGAGAAGCAGATCTATTCTATACCCGATAAGTACCAATACGCAATGGGAGCATCAGTCCCATTTTGTGGGAACGAATGGATGGATACTTGTTTATTATTAGAACGATCGATCCCTTCATTAAAATTTTTATTTATTCATTCTTTCTGTCTCTAAAAACCTTCCCATTTATGTATAAACTAGTAGAATAAAAAGAAAAAAATGATGAAGACAATAAACTCATTCTTACGTTTCCATATTAAAGTGAAGTATAGTACTTAATTTTTTTCTTTAATTTAATGCCCATTGGTGTTCCAAAAGTACCTTTTCGGAGTCCTGGAGAGGAAGATGCAGTTTGGGTTGACGTATAGTGCGACTTGTCAGACATATTGGGTCATATGGGATTTACCCGTTTTCTCCCCCGATCGAGATATCCTCTGTTTTGCCCAAGAAATATTGTATTGATTGGTTCTTCAATCATTCGGAGCGTGAAGTGAAATTGGATCAATTTCTATTGGGGATCAATATTATCAATTAGAAGAATTTATGGTTGATTTGGACTAATAAAATCAAATATCCAGGCTCCGTTCAGAAAATACCAAACAAATTGGTAATATATGTACAATTACCGCTTGTAGCATAGACGATTCGTAATATTTAATTAAATTATAGGAGTGCTCTCAAACTGACATGCCAACCAATATGATGAATACATCGAATAGTTTGGGAGAGGCATAAAACGAATTCAAAAAAGTCGTAGCAAAAAGAAATGGTACTGAGATTATTTGTCCTATATGTACAAATAGAATTCGGATAGATCTTTCCCCGGAGTAGAACATGAACCTAAAAGAATTGAAAGGGCCCATTCAGGAACAAGAAAATGACATCGTGATTTGAATCTCGACGAAACAATACATCAATGAAAGGTTAATACAAAAAATGAAGTTCAGTAAATTCTTTTTTTAGGGAAGAGAGCCAAAACTTATGTTTTTTTTTGAAAAAATAGAAGAAAAACCCCTTTATTTTCATTAGAAAAACGAAAATCTGTTACAAAAAAAAGAGATAGGATTGGAATCGACACATTGATTCTTTTTTTCCAATTTTTTTGAGCCGTATGCATCCAAAGATGCGCGTACGGTTCAAAAGGGATACAATTTTGTCCTAATCAACCGACTTTATCGAGAAAGATTACTTTTTTTAGGCCAAGGAGTTGATAGTGAGATCTCAAATCAACTTGTTGGTCTCATGGTATATCTCAGTATAGAAGATGATACTAAGAATCTTTATTTGTTTATAAACTCCCCCGGCGGATGGGTAATACCAGGAATAGCCATTTATGATACTATGCAATTTGTTTCGCCCGATGTGCATACAATTTGCATGGGATTAGCCGCTTCAATGGGATCTTTCATTCTGGTCGGAGGAGAAATTACCAAACGTCTAGCATTCCCTCACGCTTGGCGCCAATGAGTTTTTATTTGAAAAAAAGAGGAAGACTATGCCTTCGCCATATCGAATGTGAATAATATGAAAAATAGGTAATAATAGCATGGCACTTCGAGTTCGATATGAACAAACTAGTATTGTTTTTCCTAACATGAGATTTTGTATCGAGATAGTAGTATGAAACAAAGGTTATTCCGATTTGATCTTATGTGTCAGGAGTACATTTCAGCGTCACAAACCATTTTTTTTCCACACCAGAAGTCTCTTTATGATATTTACGTTACGAGGGAAAGAGTACGAAAATGAAAAAAAAAGGAAACTTTGGGATTGCTAAATCACAGACGAGATAAATATAGAAAGCAACAGAACCATCATAGTATTTTTTTGACTCCTACAATACGAAGGGAAGGGTGGTAAATGGATCATTCAACGATCTGGATCGGATGGATTCCATTTTTTTCTTCGATAGAATAGAAATTGAAGAGAAGGGAGGAAGAAATGCCATTGCAGAGCCGTATGCAATGCACAAAAGATGCCTGTACGGCTGTTCCATTCTATTTGTTTTTTTCTTCTTGTTTTTTTATCCCTTACTTTAGCCCAATCCTGCAAGATAGAAGAACCGTTCATGCATGATGTTATATCAATATTATCAGGGTCATGATTCACCAACCTGCTAGTTCTTTTTATGAGGCACAAGCAGGGGAATTTATCCTGGAAGCGGAAGAACTACTGAAACTTCGCGAAACCCTCACAAAGGTTTATGTACAAAGAACGGGCAACCCTTTATGGGTTATATCCGAAGACATGGAAAGGGATGTTTTTATGTCAGCAACAGAAGCCCAAGCTCATGGTATTGTTGATCTTGTAGCGGTCGAAAATGAAAATACTGGAGATTTCGTGTAAATACATGATTCTGTTTCAAATCAGAATTCGAATTTTTCGTAATTTGATATTGAATGGAAATAATTCATAATCATTAATCATCAGGTTAAGATCGATCTAAACCAACCTATTTTATTATATATATGTATGATATGCCGACAATTAAACAACTTATTAGAAACACAAGACAGCCAATAAGAAAAATCACGAAATCCCCCGCACTTCGAGGATGTCCTCAGCGTCGGGGAACATGTACTAGGGTGTATGTGCGACTCGTTTAGATCATGAGTTCGAACAAACGAAACAATTTTTCCAGTACCAATCACCAATAGGATAGATAGAGTGGAAAAAGCCATTTTTACTATCTAAAAATGAGGATCTATCATATACCTATATTTTTTGTGTATGAAATTTATGGTTTCCATTGGTGCAAATCCAATCACCTCAATTTGAGATGAAAAGCAATTCCCCCATTGGTAGCAAATAGTTATCCATTAAGCGGAGGAAATAGTACTACAAGAAGCAAAAAGGTTATGTTCCCTTTCTTGAAAGAACGGACTAACAAGGTCAGCTACCTAGCCAACTTTCATAATTAAATGCCGTCACTGTATGGATAGCCTTTTTTGTGAAAAGATCTATTACTGTATAATTGATTGGTAGAGCCAAAGAGAGTGAACTATACAAGTTTACAATAACATTTGATTAAATGAAAGAAGAGGCTCCGGTGTATAGAGAGGACCTCACCGTTTATGAAATAACCATAGAAACGATGGAACCCACTATTTTTTGCTTTTATTTATTTAATATCGTTAGAATTTCTTATTTCTAGGTATTTTACCTGGAAGGATTTAAAATCGTGGTTGGGAAGGTCATAGTAGCAAAAGCCATTGGAATTTATATTTTATATATCGGAATAATCCGTTTTGTTATTAATCAACCGGGGGATAAAAGGATGACTGAAAGAAGAGAAATCAATTAGTTATTCATTCATTAAAGTGTAATTTGATTCAATGACCAGAGTTAGACGAGGATATATAGCTCGGAGACGTCGAACAAAAATTCGTTTATTTGCATCAACCTTTATAGGGGCGCATTCAAGACTTACTCGAACCATTACTCAACAGAAAATGAGAGCTTTGGTTTCCTCTCATCGAGATAGGGGCAGGCAAAAGAGGGACTTTCGTCGTTTGTGGATCGCTCGGATAAATGCAGCGGCTCGTGAGAACGGGGTATTCTATAGTTATAGTAGATTAATACACAATCTGTACAAGAAACAATTACTTCTTAATCGTAAAATACTTGCGCAAATAGCTATATCAAATAAGAATTGTCTTTGCATGATTTCCAATAAAATTCTGAAATAAAAGACATTCTAAAGTCATATATAAGAATGATTAAAACAGAATTGCATTCCCCGGAGAATGGACTCCGGGAAGATAGAATAAAAAAATGAAAATAAGATAAGTAGTAGAAATGAACGAACATCTTTCAAAAAAAAGATTTATTCTTTCCCTATTTGTTGTTTCTTATAACACAACAATCAAATCTGGATTTGAGGCTTTTCGAACAAAACATCAATCTGAGCTTGAATTCCGATTGAAGTTTTGAATCAATGGAAGAGTATATCTATTTATTTCTGGTTCTAAGACCGGTAGTTCTAGGGATTGACTCGGCTCTCTCAAACTGTTTTTCATTATTAAGAAAAGGTAACAAAGATAAAATACGAGCTTGTTTTATAGCAATAGTAATTAATCGTTGTTGTTTCAAGGTCAATCTATTCACCCGTCTAGATAATATTTTTCCTTGTTCACTAATAAATCGACTAATTAAACTCATGTTTCTATAATCAATTCGATCCCCCGATTCAATTGGGGGAAAACGCCTACGAAAAGCTCGCTTGGATTTACGAAAAGGTTGCTTGGATTTATCCATGGTTTATTCCTTATCTCTAAAATTCGATTTCTTTATTCATTTCAGATCCGACCGAAATAGGTTTTTTTGTATATTCTATATTTTTATTTGTATATTATATATGTTTATGTTAAGATATGTTAAGTTCTTCCTTTTCCTGCCCCTTTGAAAGATCAAACACACGTTCGATTTATTTCTTTATTTCCCCATGAATCGTATGCTTGTGACAATATCGACAAAATTTTCTCAAGTCTAATCGACTGGGTGTATTGTGCCGATTCTTTTGAGTAATATATCTAGAAATGCCTGGCGATTCCTTATTGACACCATTTTGGACACAACTGGTACATTCCAAAATAACTCTAACTCGGATATCTTTACCCTTAGCCATGAACCCCCTTTGCATTTTTGTTTGATCAACTTAACTCTTCCGTTTTCGACCCGAACCTAAAAAGACGAAAAGAACAAAAAAGAAAAAAAATCAATATCAATAGAAGTTACTAATTAGAAATGGAATTTCTAAATATTTTGTTGTAATTCTAATGTAATTCTAATTAATATTAATAGAATATTATTATATATATATATAGTAATAATGTATATATAGTAATAATGTAAGTAATACAATTTTTTTCTAACTATCAATTATTCCTATCCTAATCCCAGTATTTCATTTAAATATCTTTTTTATGCTATGATTTCGTGGAGCTTTTTTTACCTTAGACTGGACCCCCTTTCTATTTCTGTTCTCCAAAATGGGATCTTAGATCCACCGGATTTTTGCTGAGGTTCAATATACTTTTTCTTTCTCTTTCCTTCCTATCCTAAAGAACTGAAAAAAAAGGGGGACTACGTTTTAGTCACGTCACGTAGAATTGTATCTTAAATTTTCTTCATTTTTTCGCATATTATATTAATAATATTAATATAATAACTAGAAAAAGGGGAATGACAAAGCATCTGGGAATAAACGATTAATTTCTATCAATAGACCCGCTAAAGACCCAAACCATAGAGTAGTTAGCACAGGCGCTGTGGAAAGATATGTTTTTATATCTCGCATTGAAAATCCTCCTTCTTTATTGTAATACATATATGGTCAGATGCTGTAGTTCAAGATCATTTGTATTTTTTTGTACGGAATTTATAAAAAAATGGATATATACAATGAACAGTAGATAAGATTTTCCTACCCCTGTCCCTAAAAAAGAAAAAGAGACCCTCTTCCTCCTAAGCAAAATAGTCATCTTTTTTATACGTTAGGTTTCAGATGTATATAATTCTTTTATTATATGAAACCAAAAAGAAGAAATGACAAGAAAATTGTATATGGATCGAGGAAAAAATAACAATGTGGAAAACAAGACATGGATTTTGTACAATGACACTGTACAAAAATTTTGGAAAAGGGATGTAGCGCAGCTTGGTAGCGCGTTTGTTTTGGGTACAAAATGTCACGGGTTCAAATCCTGTCATCCCTACCTATTACTTCTCCTATGGGCGGTAACGAGGGATTAATTGACTGGGATCTGAGTGAGATCAATTAAAGAAAATTGGACATAATCTTTCATTTTTGCATACCAATGTATACAAGACGCATTGGGGGTACAAAAAAGAGAAAATCCTTTTCTTTACAATCATATCTCCTGTCATAAAAAAGCGCTCTTAGTTCAGTTCGGTAGAACGCGGGTCTCCAAAACCCGATGTCGTAGGTTCAAATCCTACAGAGCGTGATTCCGTTTATGTTATTTCGAATCACAATAAAAAAAAACTTGACAAAACACAGTTGAATTGCAACTTGAATTTGACCTCCCGCAAGGGGGAGGTCAATAAAAAAAAAAAATGTTATTCAATCAAAGGTCCAACTGATCACCGCGTCTGTATTGTAAATATGCAGTTACAAATAATCCTGCTAAAGTAATAGGAATTAGACCTAAGACGATTCCAAATAGAAGAACTTCAATCATTTCGATTTGTTTGAGGAGATAAAAAGAAAGGTAAGATCTATCCCTAAATATTAATCTGAAAAATCCATGAATCTCAATGACCAAGAGTTACCAATATGACCAAGAATTAACAATTGACACGGGAAAGGACCGTAGAATACCTGAAGGAGAGATTTTTATGAATTTGTTCACATTCAATTCATTTCA